TGGAATTGAGAATAACCATTTTCGTTATAGTAATGTTGATCATTTAGTTGGTGCCAAGGATATTCATAATTTTATATCTGATGACACTCTTTTAGTTAGGGATAGTAATAGGGACAGTTATTCCATCTATTTTGATATTAAAAATCAAATTTTTGAGATTGACAACGATCATTCTTTTCTAAGTGAACGGGAGAGTTCTTTTTATAGTTATCGGAATTCTAGTGATCTGAATTACGTGTATGATACTAAATATAGTTGGAATAATCACATTAATAGTTGCATTGACGATTATCTTCGCTTTCAAATCTGTATTGGCAGTTCCATTTATAGGGAAAGAGGGAAAGAAAATAGTAGTGAAAGAAAGAGTTCTAGTCTAAGAACTAGTACGGATGATAGTGATTTAACTATAAGAGAAAGTTCTAATAAGTTAGATGTAACTCAAAAATACAGGCATTTGTGGGTTCAATGCGAAAATTGTTATGGATTAAATTATAAGAAACTTTTAAAATTAAAAATGAATATTTGTGAACATTGTGTATGTCATTTGAAAATGAGTAGTTCAGATAGAATCGAACTTTCGATCGATCCAGGTACTTGGGATCCTATGGATGAAGACATGATCTCTATGGATCCTATTGAATTTCATTCGCAAGAGGAAGCTTATAAGGATCGTATTCATTCTTATCAAAGAAAGACAGGGTTAACTGAGGCTGTTCAAACAGGCACAGGTCGATTAAAAGGTATTCCAGTAGCAATTGGGGCTATGGATTTTCAGTTTATGGGGGGTAGTATGGGATCTGTAGTTGGCGAGAAAATTACACGTTTGATAGAGTATGCCGGCAATCAATTTTTACCCCTTATTCTAGTGTGTGCTTCCGGAGGAGCGCGCATGCAGGAAGGAAGTTTGAGTTTGATGCAAATGGCTAAAATATCCGCTGCTTTATATGACTATCAATCAAATAAAAAGTTATTTTATGCAGCAATCCTTACATCTCCCACTACAGGTGGGGTAACAGCTAGCTTTGGTATGTTGGGAGATATCATTATTGCCGAACCCAATGCCTACATCGCATTTGCGGGTAAAAGAGTAATTGAACAAACATTGAAAAAGGCAGTACCCGAGGGTTCACAAAGCGCTGAATATTTATTTCATAAAGGCTTATTAGATCTAATCGTACCACGTAATCTCTTAAAAGGTGTTCTGAATGAGTTATTTCATCTCCATGCTTTCTTTCCTTTGAATAAAAATTCAATCAAGTCAAGTAGAGGCTTATAATTCTAATTTTTCTTTTTAAAGTAAAGAAATTATGTTATTCTTTGTGGTGAAAAAGTTGTTATGTAGTTTATAGGAATCAAAGTAAAAATAGGACGAATCCGTTTTTATTTGGTAACATAAGATTGAATTGGAAAAAGAATCGGTCGAAGAATTCTATGTATAATTTAATATATTTTTCTATATTAGTATTAGCATAAAAACTATTATATACTCACTTAGATGTCGTTGATATAATATTATTATTATATATGAATTCTAAGATATCTTTATAACAGGTTAAATGTTAATTAAACAATAAATAACAGGTACAAATATTAAATCGAGGTACCCATTCTATGGTAACTTTCTACAACTTACCTTCCGTTTTTGTGCCTTTAGTGGGCTTAGTATTTCCGGCAATTACAATGGTTTCTTTATCTCTTCATGTTCAAAAAAACAAGATTATTTAGATACGATGGGGCAAAATCTTATCTACATACAAAAATATATATTTCGTGAAATAGGGTTAAATAAAGTGTGGCTTCTTAATGGTATACTGAGTAGATGAACTATAGCTAGTTGAAAATAAATCAGTATCAGGGGTGAATTTCCGAAATGTAAAGTCAATATATCTATATGTGTGTGGATATCTATAAGAAATCATATGAAAGGGGTCTTCGTATTTGAGTTTAGATCGATGAATTACTCTTAAAGGCCCATGTCACAATGGTGCTAGTTGATGAGGTTTACTTCGGAAAAAAAAAAATTAAAGTCAAATTTATTTGGGTTATTCCCCAATTCCAATAAAATGCAACTAGATCTAGTATCTATAATATAGTATGAGTTGGCGATCAGACCATATATGGATAGAACTTATAACAGGGTCTCGAAAAACGAGTAATTTCTGCTGGGCCTTTATCCTTTTTTTAGGTTCATTGGGATTTTTATTGGTTGGAACTTCCAGTTATCTTGGGAGGAATTTGATATCTTTATTTCCCTCTCAGCAAATCATTTTTTTTCCACAAGGGATCGTGATGTTTTTCTATGGAATCGCAGGTCTTTTTATTAGTTCCTATTTGTGGTGCACAATTTCGTGGAATGTGGGTAGTGGTTATGATCGATTCGATCGAAAGGAAGGAATAGTGTGTATTTTTCGTTGGGGATTTCCTGGAAAAAATCGTCGTATCTTCCTTCGATTCCTTATGAAAGACATTCAGTCCATCAGAATAGAAATTAAAGAGGGTT